GATACTAAAGAATTAATCAATTTTTTTCTATTTCATTCATATTTTTTTTATTTTTTGAGTTGGAATATAATATATAGTTGGAATATAATATATAATAGGATTTCTATTTCAAATTCAAAATTAGAACATAATGATTTAATTGAATTAAATTGAATAGAATAATGAATGAGATTAAAAAAAAATGAAAGATAATAATTAAGAAAAATTAGAATATTCATATATTTTTTTTATTTGTTTGTTTTCTCGATTGTATTCTTTTTTCAACACGAATATTGACAACAGTGTATCAAACAAATATAATCCGATCGTGAATAAATGGATCGATTTACTCATGTTACATAGGTTTTTTTGACTTCATTAAATGGTGGATTCGTTGGATCTTGTTTGATACAAACAAGAAGTTTTTGGGGGGAAATCTTAAAGAAAATGAAAATAATGTATAACATAGTAGTAGACAAAGAAGTGGTCTATCATTTTTTCTTTTTTTTTCTTTCTATATTTTCCATTTTCATTTTTATGTAATATTTTATTTGATTAGAGAATTCCATTTTTTTTGTTTTTATTGCGATTGGATATACACATCTTTTTTTTAATTTGATTAGGGTTGCTAACTCAATGGTAGAGTACTCGGCTTTTAAGTGCGACTCCATTTTTTACACATTTCTATGAACGAATTGGTTCATCCATACCATCGGTAGGGTTTGTAAGACCACGACTGATCCAGAAAGGAATGAATGGAAAAAGCAGCATGTCGTATCAATGGCGAATTCTAAAAATTTTTCATTCGTATTGGACCCCGCCCACATTTTTGTTTGAATTGTTGGCTCGGAACAAATGAATTCAGTTGGGTTGAATTAATAAAGGGATAGAGCTTATCTGCTCCAATTATAGGGAAACAAAAAGCAACGAGCTTTCATTTTTTATTTGAATGATTACCCCATCTAATTAGACGTTAAAAAAAAATTAGTGCTTGCTGTGGAAAAAGTTTTTCCCACGAATGGGTTTTGGATTTTTGTTATGAGTCCTAACTATTAGCTATTCTCCATTATGTTATGGGGTAGCAATAAATGTGTAGAAGAAAGAGTATATTGATAAAGATATTTTTTTCCAAAATCAAAAGAGCGATTGGTCCAAAAAATAAAGGATTTCTAACTAGCTTGTTGTCCTAGAACAATTAGATGGAACAAGCGAGGAGAGATAGTCCATTGATGGGTTTTACTTGTTTTCTAGGTATCTATTCATATTTGTTTTTTATTGGAATTCGGATATATAATAGAATACCCTGTTTTGACTGTCTCGCACTATGTATCATTTTATAATCCAATGAATCTCTGATCCTTTGACCAAATAGAATTTCTAAAATGAAGGAATATCAAGTATATTTAGAACGAAATAGATCTCACCAACAGGACTTCCTATACCCACTTATTTTTCGGGAGTATATTTATGGACTTGCTTATAGTCATGATTTTCATAGATCCAGTTTTGTGGAAAATGTAGGTTATGACAATAAATTTAGTTTACTAATTGTAAAACGTTTAATTACTCGAATGTATCAACAGAATCATTTGATCATTTCTGCTAATGATTCTAACAAAGATCCATTTTTGGGGTATAATAAGGATTTTTATTCTCAAATAACATCAGAGGGTTTTGCCATCGTCGTGGAAATCCCATTTTTCCTACAATTAAGTTCTTCCTTAGAGGAGGCAGAAATCGTAAAATCTTATCAAAATTTGCGATCAATTCATTCCATTTTTCCCTTTTTGGAAGATAAATTTACATATTTAAATCATGTGTCAGATATACGAATACCCTATCCTATCCATCTGGAAATCTTAGTTCAAATCCTTCGATATTGGGTGAAAGATGCCCCTTTTTTTCATTTCTTACGGTTGTTTCTTTATCATTTTTGTAATTGGAATAGTTTTAGTACTCCAAAATCTACTTTTTCAAAAAGTAATCCAAGATTATTCTTGTTCCTCTATAATCTTTATGTATGTGAATATGAATCTATCTTCCTTTTTCTACGTAAAAAATCCTCTCATTTACGATTAAAATCTTTTAGCGTTTTTTTTGAGCGAATCTTTTTTTATGCAAAAAGAGAACATCTTGTAGAAGTTTTTGCTAAGGATTTTTCGTCTACCTTAACATTCTTCAATGATCCTCTCATTCATTATGTTAGATATCAAGGAAAATCCATTCTGGCTTCAAAGAATGGGCCTCTTGTGATGAATAAATGGAAACACTATTTTATCCATTTATGGCAATGTTTTTTTGATATTTGGTCTCAACCAGGAACGATCCATATAAACCAATTATCCGAACATTCATTTCACCTTTTAGGCTATTTTTCAAATGTTCGGTTAAATCGTTCAGTGGTACGGAGTCAAATGCTGCAAAAGACATTTCTAATCGAAATTGTTAGCAAAAAACTTGATATAATAGTTCCAATTATTCCTCTAATTAGATCATTGGCTAAAGCGAAATTTTGTAATGT